CTGGCTCCTGTAGAGATTTCTCGATTTCTAAAGGTATTGAAGCCTTGAGTAGTAAAAAAAAGTGGGATGCTGCATTTCCGAGATTGAATTTCATCTTCGAATGAGCCTCGTAATCGTAAGAAAGTAGGTTTTTTAGCTACGACCCTAGCAAAAGAAAAATTTGGATAGGTTCCTATAGGATTTCCCCCCTTCAAAATCGGACGTGAAGGTTTCCTCTCATCCGGCTCAAGTAGTTACACGAAATAAAGAAGGGTGTTCTTGTTCTCAAATTATGTTCTCGAAAACCCCCAACCAAACAAAGGTCTACTCCTTACTCAAGTTCCCAGTCAGGACCAACCAACATTTCATTGATTCATGCTTCCTTTTATTTAGATCTTTGATTTCTATTTTTTTGAATTCCTTATTCAACTAGCGCCTAAATGAAATGTGAAATTCTTGAGTAGTCTACTTCCCTTCCAATGATGAATTCCCCTCAAATCAAATCAAAGAAAACGAATTCCTTGGAACTCATAAGGGATTTACTTGTCTATGTATCGTTCGATTCGATCTTTTAGGTCCCTACTTCACCTCGACGGTTATGACATGATGTCCTTAAGGCCTATATGCGATGAATAGACCCCTGTAACCATGTCATCGTTGCTTACTTGAACAGATTCAAACATAAATGGAATGGTTAATTCCACGAAAGAAGTCTTTTTCACGAGGTACAACCAGCAATTCCTATGTATTGGTTACGGAATCGACCATAGATCAATTCCCTTTTATTTAGGAGTATTAAATACACCCATAATAACTCTGAGCTTCATGGTACTCCTCCCAAGAGACATGTCAGAATCAGGGCATCCCAATCGGACTGAATGGGATGACAGTTTTTCATTCCCAAGCTGTAAAATCGGAATTTTGATCAAATCACACATCGCAGTATACTAGGCCTTCTAATTTTTTAAGAGGTTTATCTAAAAGATTCGCGATATAACTAGGAAGACGTTTCAAATACCATACATGAGTTACCGGACATGCCAACTTGATGTAGCCCATTTGCGATCTTCGTATCCGAGAATCCACAAATTGGACTCCGCATTGGTCACAAAATTTTGGGTCTTCTTTTTCATCGCTGATGACTCGATAATTTCCACAAGCACAAATTCCACTCTTTATAGGCCCAAAAATTCTTTCACAAAACAAGCCATCTTTTTCGGGTTTAGTGGTTTTGTAATGAAAAGTAGAGGGTTTTGTTACCTCTCCAACTATCTCTCCATTAGGTAAAGTTTTCTTGGCCCAAGCACTTATTTGTTCCGGGGAAACTGAGCCAATTCGTAATTGTTGATGCTTATATCGATCGATCATATAATATAATTTCTAATTTATTCCGATCAAGCTTCCTTCCTATTAATCTGGAAATTCTTCTCAGATACAAGGAAATGATTCAATTCCAGAGCCAAAGATCGTAGTTCTCGAACGAGCAATCGAAAGGATTCTGGAGCATCCTCAGGTTTCGGTAATGCTCCTCCACGGAGTGTCGTCCTAAGGATTTCCTGCCGAGCTCTAATATGATCAGATTTATAAGTAAGCATCTCTTGTAAAATATGAGCAACGCCAAATCCCTCTAGAGCCCAAACTTCCATTTCGCCTACCCGCTGTCCGCCTTGATTGGCCCTTCCTCTAAGCGGTTGTTGTGTAACAAGCGCATAATGCCCACTGGAACGCCCATGGATTTTATCATCAACTTGATGAATTAATTTCAGGATATAGGGCTTTCCTATGATAACAGGTTGCTCAAAAGGATCTCCCGTTCTTCCATCAAATAATCTGCTTTTTCCCGGATACTCGGGTTCAAATACCCATGGATTCGCTGTCTGCTTACTGGCTTCGTATAATTCCGAAAACACTAGTTTTCTCGAAGCCCCTTGCTCATATCTCTCATCAAAAGGCGCTATTCGATAATGCCTGTCTAGCAGATCTCCCGCTAACCCGAGCGAGCATTCAAATATCTGTCCTACATTCATTCGTGACGGGACTCCTAATGGGTTGAAGACCATATCAACCGGTGTTCCATCTTGCAAATAAGGCATATCTTGTCTAGGCAAAATTTTTGAAATGATACCCTTATTCCCATGTCTTCCAGCGACTTTATCCCCTACTTTGATTTCACGTTTCTGTGAAATATATACACGAATCATTTCTGTACGATAACTGGAATCCCCCTTTTTCTGGATCCATCTCACATCAATAACTCGACCTCTGCCACCTATAGGTAGTTTTAGACAAGTTTCCTTTGAAGTAGATACCTGAATGCCAAGTATGGCTCGTAATAATCTATCTTCCGGGGCACACGAAGATTCTTGCATCATCTGAGGCGTTAATTTACCTATTAAAATATCGCCCGTTTCTACCCACGATCCGAGCATCACAATTCCATTTCTGTCTAAATGGCGGAGTAAATGCGCTTCTAAATGTGGTATTTCATTAGTGATTCTTTCCGGACCTTGGCTTGTCACATGAGTCTGAATTTCATATTTCCGTATGTGAAAGGAAGTAAAAATCTCTCCATATACCAGACGTTCACTAATGAGTACCGCGTCTTCAAAATTATAGCCTTCCCATGGCATATAAGCTACTAATATGTTTTTTCCTAAAGCGAGTTCCCCACCAACTGTAGCAACACCATCCGCTAAAATTTGCCCCTTTTTAATGCAGTTCCCCCGCTGAACCTGAGATTTTTGATGCATACAAGTATTTTTATTAGAACGTTGATACATAAGCAATGGAATGTTTCGAGTGTCCCCATGACTTGAGAAAATGATTTTCTCGCTATCGGTATAAAGGATCTTTCCCTCGTGTTCGGCTATCGCAGAAACCCCCGAATCGAGAGCCACTTGGCGTTCCAACCCAGTTCCTACAATGCACTTCTCGGACCGAGAAAGCGGAACTGCTTGACGTTGCATATTTGAACTCATTAAAGCCCGATTCGCATCATTGTGCTCGATAAAAGGAATGAGGGAAGCTCCAATCGAAAAATATTGGAAGGGAAAAATGCTTCGAAGATGAATCTGTTCCCATGCGATAGTCAGGTATTCTTGACGGTATCGAGCTGGAACAACTTGTTCTTCTTGAATGCCCGGATTCAACGCCAAAGAAGTTCCTGTGGATACCATAGAATATTCATCTCTACTTGATGATAAATAAACTACCCGTGCCTCTTTTGGTCTTTCAGAAATTTTTAAAAATGGGCTTTCTAGAGACCCTCCGTGGCCAATCCTAGCATGAATCGCTAAGGATCCAATAAGTCCGACATTTATTCCTTCAGACGTGTCAATTGGGCAAATCCGTCCATAGTAACTAGGGTGGATATCTCGTATACGAAAACTCGCCGTTCGCCCGGTCAATCCTCCAGGACCCAAATAACTCACTTTTCGCCCATGAACGATTTGTGTCAATGGATTAGTTCGATCCAAAACATGAGATAAGGGATGGAGTCCGAAAAACGATTCATAAGTGGTTGTTAATGGAGTTGAAGTTACCAAATTACGAGGAGTCGGTCTTAATTTATGCCTAATTGCTCCACAGAGAGTTCTTCGAATCGCATGTTCTAAACGAACCAGAGCCAATCCGAATTGATCTTGTAAGAGATCCGCTACAGAACGAATACGTTTATTTTTTAAGTGATTCATATCGTCAAGTGTACCCATTCCAAATTTCATTTCGATCAAATGATCTGCAGCTGCCAATAGATCTCGCGGTAACAAAAATGTATTATTCTGAGGTATATCAAGATTCAGTCTCTGATTCATATTTCGTCGACCAATCTTTCCTAACTCACATTTTTGTTGAAAAAATTTCTTTTGTAATTCCTTACATAAGGACTCGGACTCAGAAACTACCGGATCACCACCTACACCAGCAAATTGTTGATAAAATTCCAAAATGGCATTTTCTTTTGACCCGATCGTTCTTTTCTCCTTATCATTCGGGAAAGACAAGAGCATTTCAGGGTAGCAAACATTATCTAGAATTTCTCTTAGATTCAAACCCATAGCTGATGATGGAACTAGAATGGATATTTTTTGTTTCCTACTCACACGAGCCCATATCCTTGCTTTTCTATCAATCTCTAAGTCCGATCTTCCTCCCCAATCCGATATTATGGTGCCGGTATAGATAGAAATTCCCTTAGGGTCCAACTCTGAACGGTAATAAATACCGGGGCTTTGCAAGATTTGATTGATCACAATTCTGTATATTCCATTGACTATAAAGGTGCCCAGGGAATTCATTAGAGGAATGTTTCCAATCAATATGGTTTGCTCTTGACTATTCCTACCCGTTTTCCAAATTAATCCCGCAGGGACATATAATTCAGAAGAATATGTGAGTGATTCATACACAGCGTCTCTTTCTTTTATCAAAGGTTCTATCAATTGATATGTTTCTACAAAGAATTGAAATTCAGTTTCTTGATCGGGATCTTCTATGTTTGGGAACTTAGAAAGTTCTTCCATCAAGCCCTGATCAATGAACCTACAAAATCCCTCAAATTGTATCTGACTAAACCCAGGTATTGTAGACATTCCCTCATTCTCATCGTGTAGCATCTTAAGTTTCTCCTTGTTTTTTTTGAATCCCATTCATTATTAGCTCATTCTTCCTAGAACCCTCTGGGTTGAGCTAGCAATGATGGAATGTATATTTTATTTACTAAATCGCATGAAATTTGATCCAACTCCATATCAATATCATATATGGAATGTAGAAACTAGTAATGGAGAAAATACGTGTGGGCAGAGGTCAAAAGAGAAAATTTTATACTCAAATTCGAATTTTAAACAGATACTAATTTCGAAAACAGTACTAGAAACAGAATTCTGTCGATGAGACTTGTGAAGTCTTATTATAGAATATCCAAAGACATCCAATTGAGGATATTACGACCCGAATTATGACCCCTTAATTGGTACCAGAAAAAGAAATAATTCAGAATTGGATCGGTTCTCTATGAATGAGAGAACGAGAGAATAATCAGGAACAGAATAGAATAGAGTTTTTTAGCACTTAACTTTTTCACCGATTCCATTGTTCAAATGTTCAAAAAAGGATTCGCAGAGAAGAAAGATAGTTTTACCTATTTGTTATTTGTTAGTAGAATTCATGGACTCCGGTTGAAATAGGGAAGGGGGGTTGTACCTAGGAAACACACGCAGCTATCGCTATTTAACTATCCGCTACTATTTTAGTTATACTTGGGGCAACACAACACAAACCAGACCGTGCTATATCATAATTTCTATTATATGATTCCATGAATCAGAAGAATTCCCTAAATTCCCTTTTTTTTATAGGCATATGTAGCTATGATACCAGATTAGGATATATGTGTCACAATTTCTGTTCTGGGGTTTACATAGATATAGATATAGAATTCTTGTTATAATGGAAAGGGAATTGAAAGCAATTGAGTCTTGATAAAGTAATGGATACGGATTAGTTGTGTATCAACGTAATTAGATTAAACGCAATTTGAGATCCAAAAACTTTTACTGAATTCAAGTCAATAGTTAATGGTTCCAACCTTGCCCTACCTTTTTTCTGTAATGTAAAATCCACATTTTCTCTTTCAGTATAAAAAATAAAAAAAAAAGGGAGGATTAGTTCTTGATGTTTTGAGATTTGAGATACCCTACAATCAATCGAAGGGGGCTAACTGGATACAAAGAAAGGAGGAAGGATTCCTTCTCATTTTTTAGTAAAGGGATACGGAAAGCGGGATTCAAGATGAAACTCCCATAAACATAAAAAAAAAAAGGAGATTAAAGACTAGCTCAAAAAGAGGGGAAATCTTCCTAGCTATTTTCTCTCATTCATTTTGGCGACATGGCCGAGGGGTAAGGCGGGGGACTGCAAATCCTTTTTCCCCAGTTCAAATCTGGGTGTCGCCTGATCAACAACAACAACCAAAAAACGAAATCCCCTTATTTTTTCTGCTGATATGATAAAACTTGACACATTTTTGCCCCAGCAGAAGCGGAATAAGATAAAACGAAGAAGGTTGGTACTTGCTTTCTTCTTAAAATCTGTAGACTCTATTTTATCTCAACCCTTGCGTCTAGGCTGAGGATTCTAGTATAGGAAGGTTCCCCTATCAAGACTTAAGGATTCCCTTACACTATGTCTACTGACTGAGTTTTAGGTTAGATTGGATAGTCGGGTGGGGAATCCTATTATTAGTTCTGGAAAGGGTGGAAGATACTTTGGATACAGACTTACGAGAGTCTCTGAATGCTCAGACATACAATCCAAGATTGGATAGAGAATTGCCCTTGCTAGACTCAGATAGACTCAGAAAAAACAAAACGTATTTCTTTTCGGTAACCCCCAATCAAGAATGTAATAGAATAGACCCAACTGTCTCACAGAGACAGTTGCGAGACTTGAAGTATGAAATCAAAGGGGTAGGTAGAGATATGTAATAGGTAGTGCTCCATCTTGATTGTCCATGTTTCTGGGGTTAATAAAAAAAAAAAAAGAGTAGATCTTACTATTCCTACATATTTCGTGAATAACATTTCCTTGACAATACTTGAGAATACCAAGGAAGTAACTTCGTCTCTTACTTGTGTTTAACGCTTATCGATTCTACCAGAAATTTGATAGCCACTTATTGTGGGTGGAGTTATTGAATTGATTTCGTAATCGCGTTTGGTGCAAAATCCCTTTTTGACTCTGCGCCAGGGATTCTACTATTATTAGAGTAGTGATCAATAATGGAAAAATTACTTGATAGTCATAGAGATGGGGGACATCATTCACATGGATATAGTAAGTCTTGCTTGGGCTGCTTTAATGGTAGTCTTTACATTTTCTCTTTCACTTGTAGTTTGGGGAAGAAGTGGACTCTAGAGGTACGAATCATTGAGTGGAGTTGAGTATTGAAACTGTATCAATTATTTCATATATAGTTCTGCAAAACTTTTCTAAAGAAAAACACTTCCCTTTCCAAATTCTACTGGAATCGAGTAATGGAATCTAGGAATAATAATAAAATAACCTTTCAATAAGATATATATATTTCAAGAATTCCGATGTTGTTATTCTAGATCTTTAGAAAGTGAAACTTTCTCGACTAATCGATAGTGTGGTAGAAAGGTTCATGGAGCTCTTTCTACCACACTATACTATCGGATCTTCTATACTGCTAACTCTAGCCCCCTTTTTCATTTAATACTAATACGTGGGATTTGAATCCCTTTCATTTCTTCAATCATGGATAAGAACTAAAAAGTCAAGGATAAGAACTAAAAAGTCAAGCTTCATTGAAATTAATCATTTTGACTGACTGTTTTTACATATATGATAAGTAAAAAGGCAGTAGGAACTAGAATGAACAGTGCAGTAGCAATAAATGCGAGAATATTTACTTCCATAATCTCATCGTTTTTTTTTTTTTACAATAACTCGGGATCTAATCCCATAGAGATGAGAAATCGTCTCCTGTAAATTCAATGA